TTCCATAGAAATGTGTTCGCTCAAGAAAGACTCCAGAAGATATTGATCGTAAATAAGAAGACTGTTTACGAAGAAACAGGAATATATATTCGCATTCATATACATAAGAATTATGTAGGAACCAAAAGAATCTTTTCTTTCTTTTTGAAAAGACGTAAATGGATTTCTTTGAAGTAATGAGACTATTCAAATTATGATATTCGTGGAAAAACAATCGCAATAAATGCAAAGAAGGAACATCTTTGATCCAACATTGAAGAATTTGAACCAAGATTTCCAGATGGATGGGATGGGGTATTAGTAGATCTAACACATAATTTAAATGCGATAATTTATCCTCTAAAAAGGGAAATATTGAATGAATCGATCGTAAATTCTGAGATTTTGGTATTCTTTTATCTTCAAGGGAAGATACTAATCGCAACGAGAATGGAATTTCCAGAATGACTCCAAAACCTTCTGATAGCATTTGAGAAGAAAAATGAGAAGAAAAAGAATTCTTGTGCCCCCAAATTTCGTTTTGGTTAGGATCATTCACCGAAGAAATCAAAGATTTCTGTTGATACATTCGAGTAATGAAACGTTTCACAAGTACTAAACTAGATTTATTGTCATAACCTAGAAATTCCACAGGTTCGTAAAAAATCAAACTATTGAAGCTATGATAATGAGCAAGTGAGTAAATATACTCCTGAAGGAGTAGCGGATATAGGAAGTTTTGTTGCCGAAATATCTCTTTTTTCAATCTCAATATCCTTGTAATTCTGCCATTTAAATACATTTCTAATGTAACCAAAAAAGAGAGGCACTTCTTGTGTTATGAAATGATACATAGTGCAATATGGTCATAACGGCGTATGTGTATGCTTTATGTAGTATATTGTTTCTCTTATACTAAATTATACTAAAAGAGTATTTAGTATAAAAAAGTCTAACTTATAACTATAAGAATAGAATAAGAATATTCTTATTTCTTATTCTATTAGTCTAAAATCATTAGAATAATATAGTCTAGAGTATTAATATATACTATGCACTGTCTATACTTTTAGACTGTACTGTGATGTAAAAAACATAATGATAATTTAAGAAGTAAAAGATTATATAAAAGTAAGAACAAATAAAGAATATATACCCCGGAGACAGAGAGCCCAATCTACAGATCTTTTTCCTTTCCCTTTCTATCCAATTTGGTTTTCTTTTCCTTTTTCATATAACTAGAATAACAATAAAAGAAATAAAATAGAAAATAACAATAAGAAAAAGGGGTAAAAATCTTTTATTTTCGCAACCCAATCACTCTTTTGACTTTGGAAAAAAATTCTTTTTTTATCACTATACTATTTCTTCTACACATCCGTCTCCAATCCACAATAAAGAATAATTAGGATTAAAAAAAAAAAGAATCAATGGTCCACTCACAATTCACAAGAGAACCTTTTCCCACATCAGGCACTAATCTATTTTTAACGTATAATTAGTAATTCGATCGGGTAATCATTCAAATTAAGAAAGGAAGCTCGTTGCTTTTTTGTCTTACTCGAATTGGAGCCATAAGGCTCTATCCATTTATTCACTAGACCCGAAATACTTTACTGAATTTAAATTTTTAGAAAAAGAAAAATTCTCGTTCTATTTATATTATGAGTACTAGAAATCTTCTTTTTCTATGATTATATTATTCTTTTTTATTTCTATTTTTCTATTCTTTTTACGACATGCTTTTTTTTCCATTCATTACCTTTCAGGATCAGTCGCGGTCTTATAAACTCTACCAATAGTCTAGACGAATTCCTTCATCCAAATGTGTAAAAGATCATAGTCGCAATTAAAAGCCGAGTACTCTACCGTTGAGTTAGCAACCCGAATCAATATAATCAATAGAAAGTGTAGATATTGATCGAAAGAAAAAAATCCAACAAACTCATCCATTTTACTAAAGTGAAGGAAAGATCCAATAGGGGAGGGAATGGGAATAATAAAGATTTATTTATATACGATCAAATTATATTTGTTTGAGACACCATTGTCAATATGAATTCAATATGAATGGACTTTTTAGAAAACAAATTTCAAGAAATTATATAGAAATTTGTGTTGGATTAGCACAACATAAAGAATAAATAAGAACTTTGAGCGGAAAAAAAGAAGGAATAAGGTAGAGATAGAAAAAATAGCGGCTTTCTTTAATCAAAACTTTAATCAAAAAAAGAAAGGTACAATACAAATACAAGATACAAGAATAAAGATTACCCCCCTTGTTGGGGGGTTCCACAAAAAGAAGCAAGAAAAAAATACGAATAAGAAAAATAAGAATAAAAGTAAGTATGAATAGAACAAAAAAATAAGAAACTTTGAATAAAGAATTACGCAAAGATAGGTGTATTAGTTACCCTATCTTTTTTTTATTCATGATTCTTGTTTTTACTTTCTTTTTTATCAAAAGAAACTCGAAATTCTTTAAAGAATTCTGCCTTCCTTAAAATATCATAAACAGTTCCTGTGGGTTTAGCACCTTTTTCAAGGAAATATAAAATAGCAGGAACATTTGAATAAGTTTGATTCTTTATCGGATCATAAAAACCCACTTTTCGAAGATCTCTTCCTTCTCTTCGGGATCGAACATCAATTGCAACGATTCGATAGATGGCTCATTGGGATAGATGTAGATAAAAAATGCCCCCCTAGAAACGTATAGGAGGTTTTCTCCTCATACGGCTCAAGAAAAAATGATTCTAATTTCTAGAATTTCTATTTCTATCTATATAGATAGAAATAGAAATGGATCCCTAAAGAATAAGACTGTAATTTGAGCCTTTTTTCCTTCTTTACAGAAAAAGAAATTTCATTCGTACTCCTAACTCAAGTTGGGTAGTTTTGAAAGAGTTCGAAAGGAAATCCTTAGAATTTCTTGAGCTGTCTCTAACCTTTTTTTTGTCTCCTTTCGGATCTCTTTTTTTTACTCATTCTGATCCAAATATTGAGACAAGTGAAAATAGTGTTTCCTTGTTCCGGAATTTGTTGTCTTTGCTTTGCGCTTTGTGAAATCATTAGGTTTAGACATTACTTCGGTGATCCTTACTCCTTTTCAAAAAGGCAGCAACATACCTTTTGTTTTTTGTTCTTTCTATGGAAAAGGGAAAAATCATACGAAAGATTGATTCCTTTGTGATACACTCTTGATCGAAACAGTTTGAAATTTTCGAAAAATTTGATTTTTTTTTTCATTTCAAACTTGTTCAAAATTGAACCTCTCCATTTATATATATTGATGATATATTTACAAAGTTGGTCTAACTTATTGATTGTCACTAACCCTAGATTATTCCCCCGATAAATGAATCATTCATTTTTGCTCGAGCTCCATCATATGCTATACCTTTATATATATATATACCATTAGTATATACTTTTAGTATCTTTATTTAGCAACCCAAGACAAATTCAAATAGGTTCCTAGCAGAACAAACTATGTCGAGACAAGAGCATCTTCATTCGTATAGAAAATGGTGGATGTCAGAATCCACAGCCAATCATGTCCTTCAAGTCGCACGTTGCTTTCTACCACATCGTTTCAAACGAAGTTTTACCATAACATCCCTCTAATTTTCTTTTCAATTGGAACTGTATGCAATTGATTCAATATGGAATAATGAAATGAATAGTCATTGGTTGAACCGATACATAATAATCTACACTGAAAAATAAGTGTTTAAGGATTTAACTTAAAATTACCCCATATTTTCTCATTCTCATATTTCACATGAAAAAAACAAATCAGTTTTAAGCAAACTTATTTACATCTTCAACAGATCTTTCGGAATTTTCCATCATAAAAGATCCCTCTTTTTCTTTTCAAAAAAAAAAATAGAAACCTCAAAAAAAACCTTTGACTTTACTTTCATTCAACTGAAAAAGAAATCCCCATGAATGGATAAAAGTTTTTAGCCACTTTAACTAAATACTATACTAACTAATAACTATACTAAACTAAATATTTCTAAATATTTCATTGAAATATTCATAAATATTCAATGATAGAATCAATTATATATTAATAAGATAATCTTAAATAACTTAAATAAGAAGATATTCTTAATAAGAAAAATATACAATATATATTCTTATGTAAAAATTATGTATTTATGTATTAATATATTCTAATATGAATTATGAATATTTTTTATTTATGAAATATGATTTTATGATTCTAATATTATGATTTACTTAATATTTACCATCTCCAATTGAATCTTATTTTCATTTCATTTAAATAAGAGAGATAGTTTGAGAATAAAGTTTCTTTGTTTTCATTATTATGAAGTAGAATAAGTCTCGTGTAAGGTAAGATCAAAGAGAAAATAAGAATCCGAGGATTCTGATCTTTTCGCATCCATCTCCATCATAAAAAAAAAAAGAATCGTTAACGAAAAGAATCACGAATATTTAAGAATAAAATACTTTAGTAAAAAAAAAAAAAAGATATGATTCTAAGAATCATTCTTAGAATTCAGATTGGATAACATTGTATCCAACATTAAACAGAAAATTGTTGAATAAAATTTTCAATTTCAATAGAGAAGAATCTTTCGTTTCTGATGCAAACGATCTGGGACGGAAGGATTCGAACCTCCGAATAACGGGACCAAAACCCGTTGCCTTACCGCTTGGCCACGCCCCATTTTGATTTGGTCTAAGAAAAACTAAGCTAAATATTGGTTATTCGTCAATAACCAACCAAAAGAAATATAGGACATGTTGTCGCTGGGATTCAACACATATAGATATAGAATCAAAAAGATTAATTGATCATTACTTAGAATTCAATTAAGATATTGTATGAAAATAGAATTCCTTGTATTCTTATTTGATTGGAGAATGTAAGGAAGGATTCTTGATTGGGGAGAAGTCAAAGAAAAAGAAGAATTTCTTTTATCTGCCTTTTTATTTGAAAATTTACCTCAGAAAAACAACTCAATCCAATCTGATAAATTATTATCATTTCAATCTCATTTTAATCTTTAAGAACAAGAAAAGAATATTTGTTATGTTTAATATCTTTAGTTTAATCTGTATCTGTCTTAATTCTACCCTTAGTAGTTTTTTCTTCGCCAAATTGCCCGAGGCTTATGCCTTTTTCAATCCAATCGTAGACGTTATGCCGGTTATCCCTTTACTATTTTTTCTCTTAGCCTTTGTTTGGCAAGCTGCTGTAAGTTTTCGATAAAAATGAAATCTCTATTCAATTCATAAAGTCTTCGATTAAAAAAAGATAAGATGTTTCTTCTTAAAATCAATAAGATCAGAAATAAGATTCGGATAAGTCTGGACATTAGGAACCCTCGATTCAAAAAGTGAAATTCTTATATTTTCTATTGAGATTTCATTTGAATAAGGGAAGGGGCGATGATCTTTATCTTTAATCAGCTAATCAGCTTATTTCTTCTTTTGTTATGACCTTTCCTTTATAAGATCCCATACAATACCTAATTATAGATATGGATATGGCAAGAAATTTTTGGTAACGAAAAAATACGAATCTTATTACATTAGAAAGAAATTCGTGAAAATAAATGAAAAAAAAAACTTCCTTTTTTTTTTCATCTTTAGAGCGTCATATCAAAATAGTGTATAGTGTGTGTCGTAAAATAGGTGATCTATTTCCTTAAAAAAAATGATCTTATCTTGGAGATTTGTAATGCTTACTCTTAAACTATTCGTTTACACAGTAGTAATATTCTTTGTTTCTCTCTTCATCTTCGGATTCTTATCTAATGATCCGGGGCGTAATCCTGGGCGTGAAGAATAAAAAAAGAGATGAGATTCGTTTTTACTTTTTCCTTTATTTTTTTTTAATAGGTATTTCATATGTAAATGTAGAAAGAAATGGAATAGATGCTAGATAAAGATAAAAGATTCATAAAAGAAAATAATCGAAATTTATTCCGATTAGAAAATCTCAAGTTATAAGGGGGTCGGAGAGAGAGGGATTCGAACCCTCGGTACGAATAAATCGTACAACAGATTAGCAATCCGACGCTTTAGTCCACTCAGCCATCTCTCCCCATTCCAAATGAGAAATTTCTCATGTGATTTCACACGTGAAGTGAAGATTGAGAACAATTTTTATTTTCCTTCAATGATTCGAAACAGATTTCTCCAATAGAAATAACACCTTACTTCTTTTATTTTGTACAAAAGGTTCATTTCCCCGGCCTGGTTAAGTATAAGTACTGGCCGGGCCAGTACTTCTTTTGTTCCAACGAATAAAAATTGTTATTGAAACAAGAAGAGTAATTTTCATTGCCATTCCTAATTATTAGAAATTCTATAAGATTTTAATAGATAGATTATCTTAGAAATTCTTTAAGAAATTCTATATATATATCTAGATTAATAATTAATATAGAATATTCTATATTAATATGATTATTATGATATATTATATATTGAAATATTCAATATTAGAGATTTTATATCTATTCTTAGTATATTATAAGTAATTCGAGTAAATTAGAGTAGAAATGAGTCTAAATTAGAATATTTAGTCTTAAGTATTAATAGTAAAAGTGTTATGTTCTAGTAATATCTAGTAATAGTATTCTAGTATAATAGTAATATACTACTAATATTTTTCGTCTTTATTTTCTTATTTTTAAGTATAAAATTCGGAAATTCATTAATGAAAAACGAATTTCATTATAAATGAAAGTTGAAGTTCAGTATGATATTCATCTGAATAATTCACTTAAGCGGTTCAAGTGAAGGGAGGTTTCAAAAAAAAAATACTTAAAACTTTAACACTATTGAAATTAGACTAAACTTTTTGCTATTCACCTATTTTTTTTTTCATTTCAAGTTTTCAATCCCGCGCCGCAGCGGAACAAAATACGTGTGAATGCTGGAATTTTCATGATTCTGATGCTATCTTGACTGCGTCTGATTACTTTGGTTGGACAAATTGTCCATTCATATACAATAATGAATGTGTAGCGGGTATAGTTTAGTGGTAAAAGTGTGATTCGTTCTATTAACAACTTAAATAGTTAAGGGGTCTTTCCATTTTTTTCATATTTCATATTCCGATCAAAAACTTTATTTCTTAAAAAGATTGAATCCTTTACCCCTCAATAGGACATTTGAGGAAAGAATATACATTCTCACGATTTCTATCCAAAAGGCAATCAGAATTTGAATAAAAAATTTGGATTATGGAGTCGAGAAGCATAATTTTTTTGATTGGTTCAATTATTCCAATTTAATGAGTATGAATAAAGGATCTATGGATGATAGTACAAAACTTTCAATCGTAACTAAATCTTCAATTTTTGCGCTGAAAAAGGGGGAGATTGAAGCCAAATAGCTAGAAAATGATGGTTTTGGTTTACTAGAACCCTCGGCTTCTTGTTTCAGCTCGGTAGAAACAAAATTATTTTCCTTAGGATCCCACGAGTAGAAAAGAAATAGGGAACGAAGTAACTAGACTAGAGACTAGAAAGA